TTCAGGAGAAATTATAAAAAAAGAAAATAAATGGATCATTCTTATTTTTGATTCTTTAGTCAATTTTATTCTTTAATTAAATTTTTAAGAAATTCTATAATTCTATAAATAGAAGTATATTAAGTTAAGTATATATATATAATAGAAAGAAGTATATAACTAATATCTGTTTATTATTAAATCTTAAAGCATTCAGAATTTCTTTCTTATTCTATTTCTTTCTTATCTTTTTTCTAAAAAGAATGTAAATATATTCTATATAATATATAGAAATGGAAATAATAGATAAATATCAATATATTTATATCTATATTGATATTGCGTCCAATAGGATTTGAACCTATACCAAAGGTTTAGAAGACCTATGTCCTATCCATTAGACAATGGACGCTTTTCGTTTTTTTTCCTTTACAATTGTTAAAAAAAAAAAAAAGAATGTGCAAAATCTTTTTAGCAATTGTGTATTGAATTAACTTCAATACACAATTGCTATTAGACAATTCTAATAGATAAAATTATCTCGAATAAAGAGGGGCAATGTATAATTTAGAGCGGGTAGCGGGAATCGAACCCGCATCGTTAGCTTGGAAGGCTAAGGGTTTTAGTCGACGTCGATTCATCATTTTTATATTTTTAACGTCTCTAATTCAAAACCGAACATGAAACTTTGGTTTCATTCGGCTCCTTTATGATGGATGGAGAAATTCCCAAATAAAAAAAAAAAAAAAGACGGGAACGCAATAAAAATAAAAATTCGACCCATAACATCTATGTTAGCTTTTTTTTCTGTCTGGGTGCTTTCACAGAAAATTTTGCTTTCTAGATGATCCTTCTAGAAGATAGAAAAGGAGAACTCGAACAATCTTTCTAGTTACTTCGTTCTTTATTTATATTTAATGGAATCCTTAGGAAAAGTATTTTGTTTCCACCGAGCTAAAACAATAAAATATGTCGATGTCTTTAGTAAACCAAAGTTCTCGTTTAATAGCTATTTTGCTTCAATTTTTTCTATACCAAATAATGAATAGAACTGAAGATTTAGTTACGATTAGAAATAAACTTTTCTAGCTTTATCCATGGATCCTCTTGTTATACTTATTGAATTGTAAATAGTCATCCAATTCAAAAATTATGTTTCGGAATTTAATAATCCAAATTTACAATTGATTAGAGTCTTTGGATACAAATTACGAGAATCTATAATCTTCCTTGAATCTTTCATTGAAAGGTAAAGGACTAAATCCTTTTAAGAAATAAAGTTTTTGATCGGAAGATTAATCAAACCGAGAGACCCTTTAACTATTAAAGGGGTTAAAGGAACGAATCACACTTTTACCACTAAACTATACCCGCTACAATGCAATTATTGCATATAAATGGACCTTTTGTCGAACAAAGTAATCGGGAGTGTAATAAAAAATCTTAAAAAAATTATAAAATTCTAGCGTTGACGCGTAGACTTAATAAAATTAGTAAAAGCGGATTCCATTTTTTTTTTTATTTCAGATCTTTTTTTTGTCTAAAAATCCATCGGATGAGTCTTTTTAACTTTAACAAAAAAAGGCCCGGCTGGGGACTGACCAGGCCAGGCTATTAAAATAAACAAGATCTTTTACTTGTGTTTGGACTAGAAAAAAAAAGATTCTCTATTTCTATTCTATTATTGTGGTTTTATTTTTTTCTCTTTCGAGTTCGAGACTTTTCTTTATCTAATCTCTATCTACATTTATTATCTAAATATAATTATTGATAAAGTTATATAAAAAAAGTTATATAATAGTATTATATATATAAATATATAAATAGATGATAAATTTATTTATATAAAAATAAAAAAAAAATTATATAAATTATATATATATAATAAAATATATAAAAAAAAAAAAAATATATATATAATATAAAAAAATTTATACAAAAAAAAGAAAGTTTTTTAAGAATAAAGTGGAGAAAGTATTTTTTCAATCCTTTTTTTGTCTAATGGAACCTAATAAGTATCCCTTTTCGATTAGGAGAGATGGCTGAGTGGACTAAAGCGTTGGATTGCTAATCCATTGTACGAGTTAATCGTACCGAGGGTTCGAATCCCTCTCTTTCCCTTTCTCCTTTTTATGATGTGTAATAGATTTGATGATGTGTAATAGATAAAATCCTAATAAAATTCGAGCATTTACACTAACTCAAAAAAGCAATAAAAAACCTTTCTTTTTTATTCTTCACGTCCCGGATTACGTCCTGGATCATTAGATAGGAATCCAAATATGAAGAGAGAAACAAAGAATATAACTACAGTGTATACAAAAAGTTTGAGAGTAAGCATTACACAATCTCCACGATCTTATTAAAAAAAAAAAAAAAGAGAATAGATTCTCTAGTTTTATACCAAATATATAATTTTGATACCAATAAATAAAAATAAAGTTATTTATTTTTTTCTAGAAAAAAAAAAAAAAAAGTTTCAGAAAGTCATTTGTAATCAGATAATAGTCGAGTCTTTCATATTCAAACAGATTTGCATACCAACATCTAGATATTTTTTTTGGTGAACTCAAATCTATCAAATCTAATTAGGTTCTTTCATTTAGGGAAAAGAGGATAAAATTGAGGAAATAGAATGATCCAGATTTAGTATGTCTACCAAAAAAATTTAATGTTTTAATTGAGAGTTCGTTCATACGTCAAAATTTTTTTGATCTTTTGAATTGTTGGAAGAATAAAAAGAGTTAATTTTTATTTTTCTAAGACAGTATTAATCATTTCATCGAAAACTTACAGCTGCTTGCCAAACAAAGGCTAAGAGAAGAAAGAAAAGAGGTATTACGGGCATAATATCTACGATTGGATTCAAAAAGGCGTAAGCCTCCGGCAATTTCGCGACTAAAAAAGTGCTTGAAAAAAGGTAAGAATTAAAACAAATACGGATCAAATTAAATATATTAAGCATAAAAAATTGGTGTTCTTGTGGATAATTTAATTTTGATTGAGTTTTTAATATATTTTTTATATAACGAAAAAAAAATAAAGAAAGATAGTCTAAAAAGACTTTGTTGAACTTACTCAATCAAAAATCCTTTCATTCTCTTATGAGAATTAAAGAAATAATATTTTCATACAATATCTTAATTGAATTCTATCTAATGATCAATAAAGTTAGTTTGATTTGCTATCTACAAGTGTCAAAACTCTAGTACCAATGTAATCTATATTTAATTTGAGCTAAAATTGAATTGACGAACAACCAATAGCAATATTACTCTTTTAGTAGTGTTGAATAAAAATCGAAATGGGGCGTAGCCAAGCGGTAAGGCAACGGGTTTTGGTCCCGCTATTCGGAGGTTCGAATCCTTCCGTCCCAGAGTACAGTCATTACGGAATCAATTTTCTATTGCCTTTAGTACACCATCTTTCTCTTTCTGTTTAAAAATCCAATAGTTATTAAGAATAAAATATTGAAATGAAAAGAAGAATCAACTTATTTTTCATCATTTCAACCGAATAAAAAAAAAATCTATTTGCTTTTTTTATTTGTGTGTGATGCGGGTAAGTAAGGTAGAACCATAGATTCTAAGAGTTTTAATAAAAAAAATCTATATATATATTTATATATATAAATATATATATAGATTTCTATTCAAATTTATATTTTACATATATACAATCTAATATGGGATTCATTTGAATTCTGACTGAACCTTTTACGCGTAAATTCACTATTCCATTCATAGAGAAAGAAAAAGTATAGATTACGATATACTGACTGAACTATGACTATTCATTGATTCCATAATTTAATCAATTACACAAACTAGAGGAATGTTATGGTAAAACTTCGTTTAAAACGATGTGGTAGAAAGCAACGTGCGACTTGAATTGAAGGACATGATCTGCTGTGGCTTTTTTAATCCGCCACTTTTTATAGAGGAATATAGGTGCTCTTGGCTCGACATTTTGTGTTCTATTTTACCAGAGTCCTACTCTTTTTTTGAATATAAAAAAGAGTACAAGATGGAGCTCGAGGAGAATAGAAAGTTTTTATTCCTTTCGCAGGAGTAAGGATCTAGGGTTAGTGCGAATCAATAAATTGGAACAACTTCGTAAGTCTTTTTATTTTTATATTGAAAAAAAGCCCTTTCAAGCAATTTTACAATGTAAAAGGAAATTTTCTTAAAATTGTAAAATTATTTGAATCAAAAGTCTATCATGCGTGAATCAAGCGTTTGTATGATTCTTTGATAGAAATAAAAGAAATCATAAACAAAATAAGGGGCTTGTTGCTGCCCTTTTTTAATAAAACGATTCAAGATCACCGAAGTCATGTCTAAACCCAAAGATTCAAAGTAAGGATAAAGAATACTTAAACAAGGAAATCCTGTTTTCAATTGTTTGAACAACTAGATCAGAATGAATAATAAAAGTTGATTCTAAAAAATGAGACAAACAAAAAAAGGGTTAGAGACTACTCAATAAAAACAGTACTTAAGGATTCTCTGTTGAGATATTTGAGAGTTATTTAACTTGAGTTACGAGAGTACAAATGTTACGAATGCTTTTTATGGAAAAAAAATATATTTAGGGTTTCAATACTGGCTAATTGATTAAATGTTTTTATTAATCTATTTAATATTTTAATTTTATACAGAGAGTTAACTTATACTCATTGAATTTTTTTCTCGAGCCGTACGAGGCCAAAGCCTCTTATACGTTTCTAGGGGGGGGTATTATTCATATACATCTATCCCAATGAGCCGTTTATCGAATCGTTGCAATTGATGTTCGATCCCGAAGAGAAGGAAGAGATCTTAGGAAAGTGGGTTTTTATGATCCGATAACTAATCAAACTTATTTAAATCTTCCGGCTATTCTCGATTTCCTTAAAAAAGGCGCTCAACCAACAAGAACAGTTCATGATATTTCAAAGAAGGCAGGGATTTTTACGGAATTAAGTCTTAATAAAATAAAACAAAATTGAATTAATGAAATATAAAAAAGAGGATGTGAAA